AGTCTAGAAATTCATTTCGGCCAATTGAACCTTCTCGAACTGTTTCTTTTTAAGAACTAAAAATATTTGTGCCAAAATAACAGATGCCAAGAAGACCAAAAGACCTTGGACACGTAATGGATCTTGAAGTACTATTTCGGCATCTCCCTGACCAAATCCACCCACATTAGGATTACTCGTTAATGGTTGATCCAATTTGATGGATTCACCCTCTGAAACAAGAACTTCTGGTCCTGGAGGGATAATATCAACCACTTGACGTCCATCCGATGGATCTGTTATGATTATTTCATATCCCCCTTTTTCTTTTCGTATGATTTTGCTTACTATGCCCGCCCCTGTAGCATTATAAACAGTATTGTTACTCTTGCTTCCGTCGGGATAAATCTGACCCCTTCCCCTATTTCCTCCTACATATATAGGATATTTTAAGAAGTGAACATCTTTCTTAGTAGCGGGGTCGGGGGAAAGAATAGGAAAGGTGATTTCACTATATTTCTGGCCGGGGACAGGCCCTATTACAAGAATATTTTTTTTATTAGGGCGGTAGCTCTGAAAAGACAAATTTCCTATCTTTTCTTTCATCTCGGGAGAAATACGATCGGAAGGAGCTAATTCAAACCCCTCCGGTAAAATAAGAACAGCCCCCACATTCAAACCCCCTTTCTTACCATTAGCAAGGACTTGTTTCACTTGCTTATCATAAGGAATTCGAACAACTGCTTCAAATACAGTATCAGGAAGTACTGCTTGTGGAACCTCAATATCCACGGGCTTATTAGCTAAATGACAATTGGCACATACAATACGCCCAGTCGCTTCTCGTGGATTTTCATAACCCTGCTGTGCAAAAATTGGATATGCACTTGAAACGGGTGCCCGAGTTATGATATATATCATGAGCGATACGGAAATAGATCGAGTAATATGTCCCTTTATCCAAGAAAAAGTATTTCTAGTTTGCATGGTCTAATCATTGGTCTGAAAATTTCTACAATAAATTGGGTAGGTCGCTAGTATAGTTTCCTATCCACGATTCTGCTATTTATTGGAATCATTTTAATGGAATACTATAGTATAAAAATAGTATGAAAACCCCCCGGATAGAATGTTTTTAATACTTATGTAGAACTACAAAGTAAGAAACGTTCTAATTGGATTAATATTGGTGAATGATTTATCAATCATTCATTGAATGATAAATAACTACAAGTGATGGAGATACACGATTTAAATAACGAAAAATCCAATATTTAAAAATAGTATCGAGAATAACCGGAAAAGTGGAAACAAGACCAGATATAATTTGATCATTATGACCAAATCCAAAATCTTTGTACACAGAACCAATCATTAGTTCCCAGCCGTGGGGTGAATGAAATCCGATACATAAATCGGTTAATAAAAGAATCGAAAAGGCTTTTACTGTATCACTTAAGTTATATAGGAATTCCTGAGCCCAAGAGTTAAGAATAACAAGTTCTTCATTACCTAAAATCGAATAACCACTTAGAATAACAAAACAGATTATATTTGTCGAGAAGTGTAAAATTGTATGGATACGATCCTCGTTGTGTATCTTGATTAATTGGATCGTTTCTTTGTGAATTCCTATAAGAAACTTTTGTAGATATGTCTCCGAGTATTCCTTGATCATTTCTTCCAAGAAGAGGATTTCTTCTAATTCTATGAACTTTTCTAGAATACTTTTTTCTTGAATATCATTCAAAAAAATTTCGGATTGGCCGATATTCGCCCAATTAATAACCCAAGATTCCATACTTTTAGTAAATGAGAGAGAAATCCACCAGGGCAGAAATACTATAGATGCAAGATACAAAAGAGGAGTGAAAGCTTTCTTTTTTGCCATTTTTCACCTGTTAATTTTGAATTAACCCACTCCATTTGTCGACTTTATATGATCGAATCTTTCTTTCAAACATGAGTTGTAGACAAGGCATCAAATCTATGAATCTATTTTATTTGTGAGTTTGTTTTGAATCTAGAAAGAATACAGAAATAGACTAAGACTCCACTTCGAATTTGACTAAAGAAATAATACAAGTGTTACCAGATATCTCAATTCGTCAAATTCCAAACAAGTGTCTCCTTTCGATGAATGGCCGAAAGAAGTACTTTAAGGAATGAATATTATTGAGATTTTGAGACGAAAGAACCCCTTATTCTATCAAAATATCCAATATTTCGAAAAAAATTCCAACGATTCCCCATAGTCAAGAATAGAATAATTGAGAGAAAGATATTGTGATGGTCAAAAAAATGAGCGGCAAAACAAGACAGAAACAGGCCAGTTATCATTATTAAGAAAACCCATTATTGGGTAGTAAAGAACACAAATGAAAGGATAAAAAGGTCGATTGAAAAAAAATAATTTACAAGATATGGTTTATCTGCATCTGTTTATCCTAAAGTATCACTTAGTTATAGAAAAAACAAACAGGATTCTTGCGTTTTTTCCCTCCTGCTGAGAAAGCAGTCGTTCTTCAGCCCAGTTCCTTTTCTCAAAATCAAAATACTTCAATTGGTACGCGCAAGAAATAGGCCAATTCCGCGGCTTTTTGTTCAATTTCTCGTGGAGTCAAATTCTCATCAGTACGAGTCAACGGAACAGCCCCTCGGCCTCTGATATCCATATAAAGGACAGGACGAGCAAAAATACCCTCTTTAACTTCTATTCGAACGGATTGAATATCTTTTATAAGGAATCGGAGGAATATGCGACGATTTTTTCCAGGAAATCCCCAACGAAAAATACACACTATTCCTTCCTTTCTATCGAATCGATCATAACCACTACCTACATTCCAGGAGATTGTGCACCACAAATAGGAACTAATAAAGAGACCCGCGATCCCGTAGAAAGACATCACGATCCCCTGTGGAAAAAAAATGATTTGCTGAGACGGAACAAAAGATATCAAATTTCTACCAAGAAAACTGGAAGTTCCAACCAACAAGAATCCTAATGAACCTAAAAAAACGATAAAGGCCCAGCAAAAATTACTTAGTTTTCGAGACCCCGTTATAAGTTCTATCCATATATGTTCTGATCGCCAACTCATACTTCATCCGATTGCATTTTTTTGAAATTGAGAGAATACCCCAAATGATTTTGACTTTACTTTTTTTATTTCCGAATGAACTTTCATTAACTAGCACTAGTTTGGTGTGAACTAGCACTAGTTTAATGGGAACTTTTAGGGGTAATTCATCAAATTTGTTTAGATCTAAAATAATAACATACCCCTCATATGATCCCAATATACATATTGATATACATATAGATCGACCAACTTTACATTTCAGGCATCCAGCGATCCTGATCTATTTGAAACTGGCTAAAATTCAGTTACCTATAGATCATTTTCTGCAGGCATAAGAGCTTTTTCCTTTATGTTCGGCAGAAATCACATGTTCTACCATATTTTCTTTTCCGAAATAAATATCTATGTTATGCTACAAGTCTAAGTTTCAAAAAAAACGAATGAGATTGGGTCCCCTCAGATCTAAACAATCTTGTTTTTTTGAACATGAAGAAATAAAGAAGCCATTGCAATTGCCGGAAATACTAGGCCTACTAAAGGCACTAAAATAGAGGGAAAGTGGAAAGTTGTCATAAAATGGGGTACCTCGGTTTATTATTTGTACCTGTTCTTATTTTTTTTAATATCATATTTTATATTTATACTAATTATAATTAATAATTGTAATTATTATGAATTCGTAGTTATTATTAATTAATTCAATTTGAAAATTTTTAATTAGAGATATTAAGTATCTAAGTGAGTATATAGAATAAGGAATAAGTCCAAGGAATGTAGAACTAAATAAATGGACTTATTCATCTATCTACATGAAAGATACATATGATAATCCATTTTTTTCTTCGTTTCTTTGTGTTTTGTTCTTGTCTTCGAATTTAATAAAGAAAGAGTTATCCGCAACTTTTGATTTTGATTCTTTCTACAATTAGATCTTAGGTCGCCAAAGAAAACTCCCTTTTTAGTTACTTTGATTCCGATAAGCTAAGATTCGGATAAGCTAACTACTTGTTTGCTACAAATCAAAAAATGGAACTTAGTGCAATCTACTTGATTGAATTGGAATTCAAAGGAAAGAAGGCGTGGAGCTTAAATAACTCACTCAGAACGCTTTTCAAAAGATTACGCGGTACGATTAGGTCGAATAAGCCCTTCTGGAATAAATATTCAGCCGCTTGTGAACCTTCGGGTACTGTTTTATTCAATGTTTGTTCAATTACTCTTTTACCCGCAAATGCAATGTAGGAATTTGGTTCGGCAATAATAATATCTCCCAACATACCAAAACTAGCTGTTACCCCACCAGTAGTAGGAGATGTAAGGATTGATACATACAATAACTTTTTATTTGATTGATAATCATATAAAGCAGACGATATTTTAGCCATTTGCATCAGGCTCAAACTCCCTTCTTGCATGCGCGCTCCCCCCGAAGCACACACTATAATAAGAGGTAGAAATTGATTGGTAGCGTACTCAATCAAACGGGTGATTTTCTCCCCGACTACGGATCCCATACTACCCCCCATAAACTGAAAATCCATAACCCCAATTGCTACGGGAATACCATTTAGTTGACCTATGCCTGTTTGAACAGCCTCAGTTAATCCTGTCTTTCTTTGATAAGAATCAATCCGATCTTTATAAGGCTCCTCCTCCGAATGAAATCCAATGGGATCCAGAGAGACCATGTCTTCATCCATAGGGTCCCAAGTACCGGGATCGATCGAAACTTCGATTCTTTCTGAACTACTCATTTTCAAATGGTATCCACACTGTTCACAAATATTCATTTTTGATTTCAAAAATTTCTTATAATTTAATCCATAACAATTTTCGCATTGAACCCACAAATGCCTGTATTTTTGAGTTGCATCGAGATCACTAGACCTTTCTCTTAGAGTTAAATCACTACTCTTAGCGCGGGTTCGTATACAG